GGTAAAAAACCGACCGGATTCAATTCTTTGTCATTCATTTTGTGCTTATGAAATTTATTTTTATTTTGATGAAATCAAATGATGAGTGGTTGACGATAAATTAGATAATATCTATATATATACCAGAATATAGGAAGAAAACAGAAAAATATTTATTAAAAAATGGAAAAGAATAAAGATCCCGATCGATTGAAGAATCGGGATCTTTCCAAAACTATTTCCCTGGTGATTTCAATTTATTAACTGAGATGACCTCGACTTAATACATACAACCCATATATAACATATAAAAATAAAAACAAGCTGAAATGATGGAACATATTAGAAATCATATGAATAAATAAGGCAAAGTCAAACTGAAAATTAGATCGAACAAATAACGAAAAAGTTCGGAAGATCAAAAAGAAATAAAAAGGAGATCAAAAGATGAAAATAGCAGTTTATGGAAAAGGCGGAATTGGTAAATCAACGACTAGTTGTAATATTTCAATTGCCCTAGCCAGACGTGGTGAAAAAGTATTACAAATTGGATGTGATCCCAAACATGATAGTACTTTTACTCTGACAGGCTTTTTGATACCTACAATTATAGATACTTTGCAGTCCAAGGATTACCATTATGAGGATATTTGGTCCGAAGATGTAATCCATAAGGGTTATGGAGGGGTAGATTGTGTGGAAGCTGGGGGGCCACCCGCAGGAGCTGGATGCGGGGGATATGTAGTAGGGGAGACTGTGAAATTGTTAAAAGAATTAAATGCATTTTACGAATATGATATTATATTATTTGATGTATTAGGCGATGTGGTTTGTGGAGGTTTTGCTGCTCCGTTGAACTATGCAGACTACTGTATCATTATTACAGATAATGGATTTGACGCATTATTTGCAGCTAATCGTATTACTGCCTCTATCAGGGAAAAAGCTCGTACACATCCACTCCGATTAGCAGGCTTGGTTGGAAATCGTACATCTAAAAGAGATCTTATAAATAAATATGTAGAAGCCTGCCCAATGCCCGTAATAGAAGTGTTACCTCTTATTGAAGATATTCGAGTTTCGAGAGTCAAAGGGAAAACCTTATTTGAAATGGTTGGATCCGAACCATCTCTTAACTATGTGTGTGAATATTATTTAGATATAGCGGATCAAATATTGTCCCAACCAGAAGGTATTGTACCAAAGGATATTCCAGATCGGGAATTATTCAGTTTACTCTCTGACCTTTATCTGAATCCTATTAATGAGGGTAGACATAAAAATAATAAGGAAAATTTACTTGGATTTACGACGATTTAATCAACATAGTTAATAGTTATATTCATTTATGTCAGTGAAAATTTATGAAACTCTCACTGTCGAATGTGAGACAGGTAATTATCATACTTTTTGTCCAATTAGCTGTGTATCTTGGTTATATCAAAAGATTGAAGACAGTTTTTTTCTAGTTGTGGGCACAAAGACATGTGGTTATTTTCTGCAAAATGCACTCGGAGTTATGATTTTTGCAGAACCCCGATATGCAATGGCAGAATTGGAAGAAGGAGATATCTCGGCTCAATTGAATGATTATGAAGGATTGAAAAGACTTTGTCTTCGAATAAGAAAAGATAGAGATCCCAGCGTCATCATATGGATAGGCACTTGTACTACAGAAATAATCAAAATGGATTTGGAAGGTATGGCTCCCAAATTAGAATGGGAAATTGGAATCCCAATTTTAGTGGCAAGAGCGAATGGACTGGATTATGCTTTTACTCAAGGAGAAGATACTGTGTTAGCTGCGATGGCACATCGTTGTCCAGAACCGGAATTATCCGTTCGTGAACGAAAAGAAACTATACAAAATTTATTCTCTTTTCATTCTAGAAAAAAAGAAGAATTGGTCGAATATGCAAATCATCCTTCCTTAGTTCTTTTTGGATCTTTGCCATCCAATGTGGTTTCTCAACTCAATCTAGAATTAAAACGTCAATCCATTAAGGTATCAGGTTGGTTACCTGCTCAAAGATATACTGATCTTCCATCATTGGGTGATGGAGTTTATGTTTGTGGTGTTAACCCATTTTTGAGTCGGACAGCGACAACTTTGATAAGACGCGAAAAATGTGAATTAATTGGAGCTCCTTTTCCTATCGGTCCGGACGGAACGCGTGCTTGGATTGAAAAGATTTGTCCCGTATTTGGTGTTGAGACTCAAGGTCTGGAGGAAAGGGAAAAGCGGATATGGGAAAGTTTAAAGGATTATCTTGATTTGGTACGTGGGAAATCTGTCTTTTTCATGGGAGATAATCTGCTAGAAGTATCTCTAGCAAGATTCTTAATCAGATGTGGAATGATCGTTTATGAAATTGGTATTCCATATATGGATAAACGATATCAAGCTGCTGAATTATCACTTTTACAAGATACATGTATAAAGATGTGTGTACCAATACCACGAATTGTAGAGAAACCGGATAATTCGAATCAAATACGACGTATACGCGAATTACAACCCGACTTAGCTATCACTGGAATGGCGCATGCTAACCCGTTAGAGGCAAGAGGAATTAATACTAAATGGTCAGTTGAATTTACCTTTGCCCAGATTCATGGGTTTGCCAATGCAAGAGATGTACTTGAATTGGTTACCCGACCCCTACGACGTCAGAAAAATTTAGAAGACTTGGATCGGACCACCTTAGTGAGAAAAAACAACAAGTTTGAAATGTCCCAGTAATTCTCAATCGAATTATTCGAGATAATTTCATCTATCTAATTTTATTTAGATTCTCTAAACATATAGAATATCTATATGTTATGAATAGATTTTGTTTGTGAGGTAAGGATCGAAATTGAGATAAATTGTGCTATTTTGAATGAGATTTGTGGATGTGAACGATACGATAAATCATTTCTTCTATCTCCCATACTTCTATGGGAGATAGAAGAATCATATCTATAATGATAATGTCCACCACAGATGGATGTATAAAAAATGTTATTATAATAACATATAGCGAGATATCATATTAGATATAGAGATCATAATAGAGATAAAAAAGTGTTCTCCTCAAATAGGATTTGAACCTACGACTAATCGGTTAACAGCCGACCGCTCTACCACTGAGCTACTGAGGAACAACGAAGGTTTATATCTCATATATGTTCAATACTCGGTTCTTTGAACCGCCTATAACAAGGAACGATTGGAAAACTAAATCAAAGATTTGTTCAAGACTCGTGGAACACCCCCGCCTTCCTATGTATATTATAAGCTATATTATAGCTTCCTATGTATATTGATAGGCTATATTAGAGGTATAAAATGTCATGATAGCAATCCCCTTTCTTCCGGAAAGCTTCCGGGACAAGGGGTGGTGGCGGTCAACCACTACCAACGATATCATTCATCTTGACACAGAATGCAAAAGTGTTTATAATAGTTTTGAAGAGATAGATGGATAGAGATCATGTTGATAATTTAAATTTAGAGTAATAGTATTACTCTACTTTAAATTCAACTATTTAGTTGTCATAGTATTGTACTCCTTTTTGTTATTTTTGTGTTAAAAACAAACATATTATGTATATATATCATGTTATTATATTAATATTTTCCTTATGGTTCGGAAGGATTCGAACCTTCACAATGAAAGGAGCAAAACGGGAGCAAAAAATAACACCTTACCGTTTGCCCACGCCCTAGCAGGAAGCTAACAATTATTTAAATGTTTTAATTTGTTTCTAATATGTAAACATAGATGGATGGAGATCATTGATATTTACATATCAAATATATAATTATATATAATTATAATCTATAATTATACGTTAGATAGAGGATAATTCTTCTTGATACAGAAGAAAATAATTTGTTTCTAATATGTAAACATAGATGGATAGAGATCATTGATCTTTACATATCAAATATATAATTATATATTATTATAATCTATAATGATACGTTAGATAGAGGATAATTCTTCTTGATACAGAAGAAAATAATTAATTAAAAAGACACCAATTCACCTAGGATAATTCCTCTTGATAGAGAAGAAAATAATAATAAATGAAAAAAACAAAAAGTAAATAAAACAACAAAAAGGAGAACAATTAAATTATGACTATTTATAGTTATAGCACTCTTTTAACCATGATATCATCATGGTTAAAAACGGTTAGTCCAATGGTAATATTTGGTTTTTATTATGGGTTCTTGACTACATTGCCAATGGGCCCTGGCCAAATATACTTCTTGAGGTCCTTACTTATGGAAGAAAACAATATTTCTAGGAATAATAGAATAAATTCTACGGGAAAAATAATTATCAGCGGTTCTTTTGTAGGTCAAGTTCTAATCTTCTCATCCATTTACTTTTGTCCTATTTATGCAGCATTATGCAAACCTCATGCAATGACTCTAGTGTTTGTAATCTCAATGTTTCTTATTTTTATTAAAGTACTTTTTTCCGATTTCTTCGTCCCTTCAATAAACGATTTGTTTCCTTGGATCAACAATCCAGGAATAGAATTTATTGTTGGGTTAATTCTCCAATTGCTAAATCCTGCCCTTTTCAGCCAATCTATTTATACCAGACTAGTAAACCTTATGGCATTCCGTTATAGTGGGAGCCTTTTGTTTATGCTAAGTACTGTCGCCGGATGGCTAAGCGGACAACTTCTATTCATCAAAGTGACAGAAGTCTTCTGTTCACGTGTAGAACGTGATTTACCGTTTAAATTGCTGCCAAGAAAACAGCATATTGCCGTAACTTTCCAAATTATTTTCTTTAGTTACTTTGTACTCATGTGTTATGGCAGAACCCCAGCCGTTTTAATTACTAAATGGGCTGACGAGAGAGCCTTGATTCGAGGTCCTCAAGAGGAGGAAGAAGACGAAAATACAAAGCAAGTGGATGTTAATAAAAAAATGGAAAATAAAGAGAAAAAAGAAAGGCAGAAAAAAGAAAGGCAGAAAAAAGAAAGGCAGAAAAAAGAGAGAGAGAAAAAAGAAAGGCAGAAAAAAGAAAGGCAGAAAAAAGAAAGGCAGAAAGAAGAGAAAGAGGAAAAAGAGAAAGAGGAAAAAGAAGCCACGTTGAATAAAACGAAGAAAGATTCAGATTCATCGTTACACAAAATATTGTGTAAACCGTGGCCCACAATATTTTTTGATTATCGCCGATTCAATCAGCCGTTACGGTATGTTGGTGTCGGTGATTTAATTCTTCGCGGTCGTGTGAAGAGCGAAGTCGCTCAGTATTTTTTCGATATTTGTCTCAGTGAGGGACGCCAAAGAATGTCTTTCACAGCTCTGCCCAGTATGTCTTTCTTTGCGAAAATGGTCGACTTAGGAAGTCGAAGTTCTTTCACAAATCAGGATTCTCTTGATATTTTTGATAGATGGATAGTTACCAAAAAAGAAAGAAGGAATTACTTAGGCAAAGAGCTTGAAGACCGAGTTAAAGCTCTAAGCAATGGATTCCCTGTTGGAAATGTGATAGAAAAAAGAGTGAGATTTTCGAGAACCAAAAGTGGAGAGTGCCTTCCAGAAGTAAATGATCCTTTACTGAGCGGGCCATTCCGTGGGATCATGAATCAATTTAAATCACCATGGATGTTACCTCCAGAGGACGACGACTCTGGCTCTACCAAGGGATTTGAAAAAAATCAAAAATCGAAGAACGATCATTCTACCAAGGAATTTCGGCGTTGTTCGATCGTTCAACCGGAAAATAAGAATAAAGTCGTTCGAACGAAAAATAATAAATTTAAAATTATTACAAAATGGTGGCTCGATAAAATCCGTATATTCTTGTTAGAAGAACAAGAAACAAGAACATTTTTAGACGAGGTGACATTTAAAGAAATGTCAAAAATATTTGACAATATCTATCCGAAAGATTCGTTAGAATATATTTTTCAAATATTGGTCCCAGCGGATGTAGATATCGAAACGGAAATCGCTTCTTGTGATAAAAAAATATATACTAACTATTTGTTGAATATTTTCCTTCAAACCACGGGTACGAAATGGGAATTGCTTCTTAGTGTCCTTTCTACGAAACAGGCTTTGCTTTGTGAGCGATTTTTTTTAATGAAATCGACAGAACTCCCATCTTCTCTGATATCTATGGATGTCAAAGATATTCCTGAAGAGATTTCTAAGGAACATCTATTTTTTGAAGAGAAAAAAAGTCAGTATGAAGTCACTGAGAAAAATATTCCTGATGAAGATCGTTATTATCAAGATTTTTTTGTCCTTTATGAGAAATTCATGACATTCAGGGATAATTTCATTTTTAATGATCATGAACCTCGAATTCGAGATTTTAGTAAAATTATTGTACCTACATGGCCTAGCATATTAATATCGGGCGTATACGAGAATATGGATATCAAAGATTCCCTCGAAACTCGTCCAAAAAAAGCTCGAAATCTGCTAACTATAAAACCCTTTGAAAAAATTGAAGAGGAACGACGACAAAGGGAAAGGGAAGAACAGAATAGAAAAGGAATTATAAACTTTGACTTCTTAAAACGGTTCAAAAAAGAAGCTGAAGAAGAAGCTAAAGAAGCTGAAGAAGCTAAAGAAGCTGAAGAAGAAGGAGCGAAAGAAGGAGATAAAGAAGATGATGAGGACCCGGTGTCAAACGAAATACATGTGTTTAGTTATCCGCACGAGGGAGATTTTCGTCGGCTCCTAGTTAAAGGAGCCCTACGTTTTCAAAGACGTAAAGTTTCATTGTTGAACTGTTGGACAGCGAAACCACAGTCGAGTCTATTTGAGAGACTAAAGGAGATGACTAAAACAAGACGTCACAAACCCAAACTTAAAGAGCGGACAAAGATTTCTGTTTCAATTTCAAACATAGCAAAATCCTCCGAACAAAAACGAAGAATAAAAGAAAGAAATCGCCGTGATAAACAGCAGGGATTCGATTGGGAAATCCTTCACTATGTAAGAGCTATTATATTATTTACTCAATCATATCTTAGAAAACGATTATATTTACCTTCATTGATAATAGCCAAAAATATTGGTCGTGCTTTATTATTTCAGGTCCCCGAATGGGAGCAGGATTGGGAAAACTTGAGTAAAGAATTGCATATGAAATGCAATTATGATGGCTATGAATTGACAGACCCAGACATACCTAAAGACTGGTTGAAAGACTATGTGAAAGAAGGGGTTCAAATCAAGATTCTATATCCCTTTCGCTTGAGACCTTGGTATGAATCTAATCTCCAATCTTATGATAGTGAAGACAAAACTAGTTTCTTAACCATGTATGGAACAGAAACTGAATTACCTTTCGGTAATCCAACAAAAGTGCCTTCTTTTTGGAAACCTATTGTCCAATGGATTTGGAATTCCGTTATCCAACGAATAAATTCCGTTATCCAATGGATAAAACCCATTTTCCAATGGATGAAACCTATTATCCAATGGATGAAATCTATTGGCCAATGGATGAAACCTATTGGCCAATGGATGAAACCTATTGGCCAATGGATGAAACCTATTGGCCAATGGATGAAACCTATTGACCAATGGATAGCATTGATTCGCTCCAGAATAACAAAAGTAGAGATGAACAAATCCGAACTTAGACCAGATACTGGAAGTACAGAAAATCTTCAAATGAATGACAGGATCCCTGTACTGATTCGGACTAGTCGTACGCCTAATGTTAAATTTTCTATAGAAGTAGTCCAAGATTCAATGGACCCATTTCTAACTGAGATCAAACCAGATGTTGATCTGGAAGATACAGATGATTGGACAACCACAATTAATAATCGGATCAAACAGATGAATAAAGAATATTTGTTGGACTTAGAAATTTGCAACATTTTGCAAGCCGATTTTAAAAAGAAAATGGATCAACCTTCTTCTGACATAGGATTCAGATTGAAAAAGGAATTGGCTCGAATCAAAATTTGGCTTTTGATTTTCCGAAAGAAAAGCGTTCGATTCATTAGGAAATTGCCATATTTTATGAAGGTTTTTTTTGTAAGAATGAAACTACATGTTATTGATCTGAAACTAGGTGTTCTTCATCTCATCGAGTCAAATTTACACTTTTTAGTTAAATTAAGGAGGAATATTGCAGCAATTAGAAGAATATTCATTACGAAGAAAAATAGAATTATCAACCCAATTACCAAAGAAAACCAAAAATTAAAAAAAATTTCCCAAGCATATGTATTTCACAAGATATGGCAACAAATAAGGGCCATGAAGGGGTCTTATGCGAAGGATTTACTACAATCCAGAACCTCATCTCCTTTAATCAAAAAGGATATCAAAGAATTCTTAGACATACAAGGAATATTGGATTCTAAAGAGCCTCAAGATTTGAGGGTAAAAGATTGGAAACAATGGTTAAAATGGTGCGCTGGGTACAGAATAGCACCACAGAAAAGGAAAAAAGCACCACAAAAAAGGAAAAATGTAATCAGTAACCGACTGGGATGGAGTCAATTTGCATCTTTTTTGGGAGACAATAATTTTGCGTCTTTTCTGGGACGACTCCAGAAAAGGATCAAACGTCACAGATATGATCTTTTAGCATATAGTTATCTGAATTATATGAAAGAGGATACTCATGGACCCGCCGTTCAATATATACCAGAACCAGATCATCAAGTTATTACCAATTTTCAAAGAACCGGAAAGAAATCCGATTACTCGGATTCAGATTACTTCGATTTCGATGACTCCAAAAATAGGAAGGATTTCGATCACTCCAAAAATAGGAAGGATTTCGATCACTCCAAAAATAGGAAGGATTCCGATGACTCCAAAAATAGGAAGGATTCCGATTACTGGGTAACTAAGAAGAATTACTATTACAAATTCCAATTCTGGCTTTTCCCAGACATTAGAAAAAAAGTAAAAAATGTAGAAAGACTTGATGACCTTTTTCCTCCGGATACATTCATGAGATGTTTTAAAGAAATCTCTGATTTTAAAGAATTTAAAATACCAGAGGACTTTGATATTGATGCTTATATAATGGAAAGGATTAGAAAAAGAGAAGAAGAAAAACAAAAAAAACTAGAAGAAGAACAAAGAATTAAGCAAGAAGAAGAAAAGAAAAAAAAAGAGAGAGAAGAGAAAAAAGAGGAAAGAATGCGAAAACTGGAAGCGGCAACTACTCCAGAAGAAGTGAAAAGAATTAAAAAGGCATTTAGGAAAGAAGATAAAGAAAATATAAAGAAAAAAAGAAAGGCTTTGAAGGACAAACAAATAAAAAGGGAAGAAAAAAGACGAACTGCCCGAATTAAAAAACGGGCAGCTCGACGAGCTGAACGAGCTCAAGAAGAAAAAGATCGACGAGCTCGAAAACTTAAAAATAGAAAAAATAGAGACTTCCTAGTTCAAGACTTTAAGAATCTTTATTGCAAAAAAGTAAGCGATGAGGATGAAACATTCCGAATAGAGACAAAAAACAAAATTTTGAAACTAGATGCTGAAAAACAAGCAGAAGGTGACAAAAAGGGATGGGATGAAGTTAAATTTCGATTGGATTTGGGATCGGATAATGAAGAAGAACAAACCGAAGAAGAGAGAAAAACACAAACAGAAGAAAAAGAAGAAATAAAAGAAGAAATCAAAGAAGAAATCAAAGTGAATAAATTAGCGCATCGAAAAATGTCAAAAAATAGTTATAGACTGATATTGAAGAAAAAGCTGAAAGAGCTGGGATTTGCTCCTTGGTTTTCCAAGTGCAAAAATGCGGCTCGTTTCTTAGACGAGAAGAAATTAGGCAGCAAGTACTTTACATTAAAAGCCACTAGACCGTATTTGGATAACGGAGAACTTGACGTGGAATTAGTGGAGACTATGTTGTATATGGGAAGTCGCTTCAAGGGAAACGCTGAAGCATTTATGGGAATTTTGGGAGATCTAACAAGACGGTCTATGCCACTTCTACCGGGGTACTTTAATGATCGGTTCCTGATATATAAAATTGCAAGTTTTTTATTGAAATTAAAAAGGAAAGGGATTGATGTAAATCTTTTTGATAGATCTGTGCAATGCGAAAAAATAAAAACTATGGAGGATGAAAATGAAAACATTTCAAGTTCCCTCATTTTCGAATATATTTTGATTCCAAGACGTCGTAGAGAATTTCGAATTTTGAATCGTTTGAATCTGGAAAATAATTTAGGTGAAAGTACAGGATTTGACAATAGTAAAAACATACAGAATGACGAAGGACTCATGGAAAAAGACGAACGTCTTATCGTAGATACAAGGCAAAAGATAAGACGTTTTCTTTGGCCTCGTTATCGATTAGAGGATCTTATTTGCATGAATAGATATTGGTGGAATACAAATGATGGGAGTCGATCTGTTATGTTGAGGGTACGTATGTATCCCAAAATAGAACATTGGGAACATGTTCAAAAGAGTTTTTATCAAATAAAACATAGTCTTGTATCAATACGAGAGATTCTTCAAAATCTTTTAAATAATACCAAAAGTTTCTTGGGTTTTACTCGTACAAAAAGAAATGAGGTAAAGGATACAAAAATGAACTCTTTATGTACCATAACTTTAACTTCACCCCTTCCTTTTTGTTACATCAAAAACTTACCCCTTAGAAAATTTGATGAATTTATAAGGGGGTTTGCGTCTAATTTACGTAAACATTGTGGTCGTTGGAAAAACAAAATTAGGGGGTTTGCGTCTAATTTGCGTAAACATTGGGGTCGTTGGAAAAACAAAATTAAGCTATTTTTTTATATTATAAAAAAAAATACTATATTATCGATAATATCGTGGCTTCCGAAAGGACTAATAATGCAGCTTCCAAAAGGCCCGCGTGAAAAAATGTTGGAATATCAAGTTATAGCCAGATATATAATAGCTCTCAAACCTGTTTTTCTCCCAAAGAGGTGGTGGTTGTATTGGTATGCGCCCCTGATGAATAAGCCCCTAACAAAAATTGTTATAATTAGAAAAAATTATTCTGATAATCGGGGAGATCTTCCAAAGTGGGGAGACCCACCAAAATATTTTAAAATGTGGCCTTTAAATGATATAACAAAATATTTTTGGGCTAAAACTAAAGGAATCTGTCACTTTATCTGGGTTAAAGTGCTATGGGTAGAGGATAACGTTCTTATGAAACATTATCACGATATCTATATCAATTCTGATAATTTGGAATATTCTTGCGTGGATCGCTTTTTACACTTATTAGATTATTATGGGATGAAAATAACTAATCTAGGTACAAAGGTAATCCTATTTTACTTCCTCCTCCGTAAATTATTCGGGTTCAGGTAACCCTGTTTCTATGGGAATAGAACAAAAAATCTATTTCCCGTAGAAACCTTCGGAATAAATCAGAATACATAGACCATGACCCAAAAATAAATGAAATGGGTCTCATTCTTTTTTCTTACTATAAATAAAAAAAATCGCATTTGACTTCGGAAAATTTTATTTATGATCAATAATTTGTCCGTTCGTCCCTTTTTGGTTCCTAAAGAACAGAGAGGATCTGTTGAATCTCAAGTATGTTATTTAACCAGTCGAATTAAAAGACTTACTGAGCATTTGGACCTGCACAGAAGAGATTATTCGTCTCAAAGAGGTTTGTGGAAAATTGTGGGTAAACGGAAGCGACTTCTTATTTATCTGTTCAAGAAAGATAGACTTCGTTACGATAATTTAATTGGTCAATTAGATATTCGTGGGCTACGTTAACTTCGAACGAAGTTTTCAGATCCAATTATGGTTTATTAAATTCCGGATCCTAATGAGTCGTTCTTTTGTTCTCATTGATTTATAAAAAAACCGGAGAAGAGTTATGATTATGGTTGCTACGGAGAAAGGACCCATGATGGTAAGTATGGGTCCTCATCATCCATCAATGCATGGTGTTCTTCGACTTATTGTTACTCTAGATGGTGAAGATGTTATTGACTGTGAACCTATATTAGGTTATTTACATAGAGGGATGGAAAAAATTGCTGAGAACCGAACAATTGTACAATATCTACCCTATGTAACACGATGGGATTATTTAGCTACTATGTTCACAGAAGCAATAACGGTTAATGCACCAGAAAGATTGGAAAATATTCAAGTACCTAAAAGAGCTAGCTATATCAGAGTGATTATGCTAGAGTTGAGTCGTATAGCTTCTCATTTGTTATGGCTTGGACCATTCATGGCTGATATTGGTGCGCAGACTCCTTTCTTTTATATTTTAAGAGAGAGGGAAATGATATATGATTTATTTGAAGCTGCCACGGGCATGCGAATGATGCATAATTATTTCCGTATTGGAGGAGTAGCTGTGGATTTACCTTACGGTTGGATAGACAAATGCTTAGATTTTTGCTATTACTTCTTTCCAAAAGTGACAGAATATGAAAGGCTTATTACACGCAATCCTATCTTTTTGAAACGAGTTGAGGGAGTAGGCATTATTGGTAGAGAAGAAGCAATAGATTGGAGTTTATCAGGACCTATGCTACGAGCTTCCGGAATCCAATGGGATCTTCGTAAAGTTGATCATTATGAATGTTACGATGAATTGGATTGGGAAATCCAATGGCAAAAAGAGGGAGATTCATTAGCTCGTTATTTGCTTCGAATTGGGGAAATGAAAGAATCTATAAAAATCATTAGACAGGCCCTAGAAGTAATTCCGGGAGGGCCCTATGAAAATTTAGAGGTCCGACGTCTCAATAAGGGAAAAGATTCGCAATGGAACGATTTTGAATCTCGATTTATTAGTAAAAAACCTTCTCCTACGTTTGAGTTATCAAAACAAGAACATTATGTGAGAGTAGAAGCTCCCAAAGGAGAATTAGGAATTTTTTTAATAGGAGATGATAATATTTTTCCCTGGAGATGGAAAATCCGACCACCTGGTCTTATTAATTTGCAGATTCTTCCTCAACTGGTTAAAAGAATGAAATTGGCCGATATCATGACGATTTTGGGTAGTATAGATATCATTATGGGAGAGGTTGATCGTTAAAATGGTGATTAATATGGCGGATCTCGAAGAACAAGCAATCAATTTATTTTCTAGATTGGGATTTCCAAAAGAGATCTCTAGTCTTATATGGATTCTAATTGACATAATTACTCTTCTATTGGGAATTACTACAGGATTATTAGTTATTGTATGGCTCGAAAGAAAAATATCTGCGGGAATACAACAACGTATTGGACCTGAATACGCTGGTCCTTTGGGAATTATTCAAGCTTTGACGGATGGGATAAAACTACTTCTGAAAGAGGATATTCTTCCATCTAGGGGGGATAGTTGGTTATTTAGTATTGGACCAGCGGTAGTGGTCATACCTATTTTTCTAGGTTATTTAGTAATTCCCTTTGGCCGCCACATTGTTCTACTTGATCTTAGTATAGGTGTTTTTTTTTGGATCGCCATTTCAAGTATTGCTCCCCTTGGACTGCTTATAGCAGGATATGGATCAAATAATAAATATTCTTTTTCAGGTGGTCTCCGAGCTGCTGCTCAATCTATTAGTTACGAAATTCCTTTAGCTTTATGTGTGTTATCTATATCTCTACGTGTGATCCGTTGGAATATGAGATTGATTTTCCCCTTTTTTTAGGATAAAACAGGAAAAAAAGTGAATGGGATGAATATTGACATCCCGATCGAAAAACTAGATAGTCATATGGGTGAGATCAAACAGTTTACAAATCTGCAGTAAGATGATTGAGTCCCATCCCCCATGTACAAGAGTGAAAGCATACACAATCAGTGAAAACTGTATACCCCAGTTCATATATTAGTCATTGGGGCCCAACAGCGGGGAGGCAAAGAAAAAAAAGGTATGAAGTTATTATCATATATACCGAAAATTAAGCAAAGGTAGGTGGTGAGAAACACCAAGATATAAAAAAGATTAGTGAAATAAAAAGATAAACCGATTTACAGACCAGAGATGTTTCCATAGAAATGGGATTACAATAAGGACTTGGCATTGGTAGGGATGATCAAGTAGTACTTCCCCAGAACAGAACCCCGATCTAGAATATGTTTCTATCTACTGGAAAAAGAATGGCTATCCAGAACGAAGTAATCCTTTACACAGTTTTCCTCTCTCCTACAAAAAAATAGTGAAGGTTGAGATAGGTTCAAAAGCTCCTATTATTGTAGCAGACAGAATCTCATTGGTCCAATTTATGAATATTCTATTCTGGTGCTTTTTTTTATTTTGGTATTGTGTTCTTATTCCTCAATGGCCATTGAGAAGCCGTATGAAACGAAAGTTTCACGTACGGTTTTGGAATAGAGATAAAAACAGTGATGTTTCTATCGACTATAATTATCCAACAGTTCAAGTACAATTGATATAGTTGAAGCACAGTGCAAATATGGTTTTTTAGGATGGAATTTGTGGCGTCAACCTATAGGGTTTCTAGCTTTTTTCATCTCGTCTCTAGCAGAATGTGAGAGATTGCCCTTTGATCTACCAGAAGCGGAAGAAGAATTGGTAGCGGGTTATCAAACTGAATATTCGGGTATCAAATTTGGTTTATTCTACGTCGCATCTTACCTAAATCTATTAGCTTCTTCATTCTTTGTAACAGTTCTTTACTTGGGCGGATGGAACTTGTCAATTCCATTCATACCCATTCTGGAACATTTTGAATGGGATTCTATTTCTGGAATTAGCGAGGTCTTTAATATAACGATAGGGATCCTAATTATATTAGCTAAAGCTTTTCTTTTCTTATTTATTTCTATCACGGCAAGGTGGACCTTGCCTAGGATAAGAATGGACCAATTATTGGATCTTGGTTGGAAATTTCTTTTACCTATTGCTTTGGGTAATCTATTACTCACAGCTTCTTTTCAACTTATTCTATTGTAACCAACTTTCTCTTCTTCTTCGTGAAGAGGTTCTGCATTCTGCAAGACATAAAAATTTGATAGATCAAATCTATGAAGAGAAAGAATTATCTATGATAATGATTATTTAAGGAGATTTGCCACATGTTCTCCACGGTGACTGGATTGATGAATTATAGTGAACAAGCAATACAGGCTGCGAGATACATTGGTCAAGGTTTTATGGTTACCTTATATCACATGAATCGTTTACCTATTACTATTCAGTATCCCTATGAAAAATTGATCCCATCAGAACGATTTCGTGGACGGATACACTTTGAATTTGATAAATGTATTGCTTGTGAAGTATGCGTTCGTGTATGCCCGATCAATCTACCCGTTGTGGATTGGAAAGTCGGAATAGATATTGGGAAAAAACGATTGGAAAATTATAGTATTGATTTTGGAATTTGTATCTTTTGTGGGAATTGTGTCGAATATTGTCCCACAAATTGTTTGGCAATGACTGAAGAATATGAACTTTCGACCTATGATCGTCATGAATTAAATTATGATCATATTGCTTTAGGACGTTTACCAATATCAGTGACTGAAGATTTAACAATTTGCACAATTCCGAGTTCAACTTATTAATTCTAACTTATTATGTATAAAGAAACTATGATCAAATATTCTGATTCGATCACTTCTACCAATTAATTATAGATCGAGTTTGATCAAAAAGACTGAGAAATAAGATACTCTTTTAATGAACCGGGAATGAATCATCTTAATTGACATTACATTAAGAATGTCACATGTATGATTGATCGGAAGCTATTATTGACCGATAGATTTATGAATAAGTGCTCATATTGAATGAAATATTCGAAGTACAAATATTATAATATCCAGTATAGCAAATAGAAAAATGAGATCACTTTTTTTTAGTGAATGGGATGGAATAATATTCGAACTTATCGTGCACATAATGAATCGACCTGAACAGATATATGATATTCTTTTGGCTCCTCTAACGCTAAGTCTCATATTAGGAGGTCTAGGAGTAGTATTACTTACTAATATAATTTATTCTGCCCTTTCATTGGGGCTAGTTCTTATTTGTATATCCCTATTCTATATTTTATTGAACGCGGATTTCGTAGCTGTTGCACAAATCCTGATCTACATAGGAGCTGTTAATATTTTAATAATATTCGCCGTGATGTTGATGAATAACCCGAAATATCCCAATTCGGCCCCCCCCTGGACCGTCGGAGATAGCATCACTTCAATCGTTTGTACGAGTCTTTTCTGTTCATTAATTACTATTATCCTGAACATATCATGGTTCGGAATATCTCTTACTCAAAAATCAGATCAAATTTTGGAACGAGATCTAACAAACAATATTCAACGTATTGGGGTTCATTTATCCACTGATTTTTTCCTTCCATTCGAACTTATTTCTATAATTCTTCTAGTTGCTCTAATAGGAGCTATTACTATAGCTCGTCGAGAAGAAACAGTTTGAAAAGTTGCAAATGAAAGCTCTCGTGTTTATTAGTATCATAAATATGATCTTTTAGATCGCAGAAGAATCATTTCATTCCTTATTATAATGTAAAATATTAAACTTAATAGAACTTTTGTTTGTATCTGAAGAAGTTGAGGTATGAGGAGTTCCTCTATTATGCTCGAACATGCACTTATTTTAGGTGCTTATTTATTATCTATCGGTATTTATGGACTAGTAACAAGTCGGAACATGGTTAGAGCACTTATGTGTCTTGAGCTAATACTGAATGCGGTTAATTTAAATCTAGTAACATTCTCAGATTCTTTTGATAGTAGGCAAGTAAAGGGGGACATCTTCTCGATCTTTATTACAGCTATTGCAGCTGCTGAAGCAGCTATTGGATTAGCTATTGTTCTAGCAATATATCGTAACAGAAAATCAACTCGTATCGATCAATTTAATTTGTCAAAATGGTAAAATCTATATATTCTAAATCTGTATATCTATTCCTATTCAAATAGATACTAGGTCTGTCTCTATAAAAATAGATCTATATCTCTTGCTCTTTCTTTATTTTATATATAGTAATACGATCAATCAATAATATTATTCATAATTTAAGTCATTATCCAAATCTAACATGATTAGACCAGATTTGGTGAAATCTGGAGAGATGAAAGTTATACAAATCTTATTATTCTGATAGAATCCAAATCTATCCATTATATCCCAGATAATACAATTATTGATTTGCTTGATAGTCATAATATATCGTTATTGGCCATATATTATTAAAATATTATCCAATTAAAAACTTTTAATTAACTAATGGAGTTCTTAGGTCCAATGGCACATTCAGTAAAAATTTATGATACATGTATTGGTTGTACTCAGTGTGTACGAGCGTGTCCCACAGATGTATTAGAAATGATACCTTGGGAAGGATGTAAAGCTAAGCAAATTGCTTCTGCTCCAAGAACAGAAGACTGCGTAGGTTGTAAGAGATGCGAATCCGCTTGTCCAACGGATTTCTTAAGTGTACGTGTTTATTTATGGCATGAAACAACTCGCAGTATGGGTCTAGCTTACTGACCTCTAAGTACAATAAAAAATAGTTAGATCCATCCCATACATATTTTTCATTCTCCTTTTTATCTTTCACTGATCAAAACCCATACTCAACCCAAGATCTCAAGCATGGGTTTTGATATCGAAAGTCTCTTTTCTTTTCATTATGAGCAATTTACCTTGGTTAACAATAATTGTTATTTTGCCCATATCTGCGGGGTTATTAATTCCATTATTTCCCCATAGAGGGAATAAGATGATACGATGGTATACTCTAGGTATTTGCTTATTAGATCTCCTTTTAATGACCTATACATTCCGTTATCATTATCATTTTGATAATTCATTAATTCAATTGGAAGAGGATTATAACTGGATAGATCTTATTCAGTTTCATTGGAAACTGGGAATTGACGGATTTTCTATTGGACTTATTTCGTTAACGGGATTTATAACTACTTTAGCTACTTTAGCTGCTTGGCCAGTTACTCGAAATCCGCGATTGTTGCATTTCTTGATGTTGGCAATGTACAGTGGCCAATTAGGATTATTTGCTTCTCGAGATATTCTACTTTTTTTTCTCATGTGGGAGTTGGAATTAATTCCCGTTTACCTACTTTTATCCATGTGGGGGGGGAAAAGACGTCTATATTCGGCCACAAAATTTCTTTTGTATACTGCGGGTGGTTCCATTTTTATCTTAATGGGAGCTTTAAGTATGGGTCTCTATGGATCTCATGGACTCACATTCGATTTCGAAATATTAGCAAATAAATCTTATCCCATAACATTAGAAATAGTATTCTATTTAGGGTTTTTGATTGCTTATGCCATAAAATTGCCAATCTTCCCTTTACATACCTGGTTACCAGATACTCATGGGGAAGCACATTATAGTACATGTATGCTTTTGGCCGGAGTTCTATTGAAAATGGGAGGATATGGGTTAATCCGAATCAATATGGAATTGCTGCCTCATGCTCATTCTCTGTTCTCACCATGGTTGATAATAATAGGAGCGGTGCAAATTATCTATGCAGCTCTAACTTCTATGGGTCACCGCAATTTGAAAAGGAGAATAGCCTATTCATCAATATCTCATATGGGTTTTGTAATTATAGGAATTGGTTCCATGACAGATAAAGGTCTCAGTGGATCCATTTTGCAAATGATTTCGCATGGATTAATTGGTGCTGCACTTTTTTTCTTAGCAGGAACAAGTTACGATAGGATACGTACTCTTTTCCTTGACGAAATGGGAGGAATCGCTATACCAATACCTAAATTTTTTACTATGTTCAGTAGCTTTTCAATGGCTTCTCTTGCATTGCCAGGAATGAGTGGTTTTGTAGCAGAATCTATTATATTTTTGGGAATAATTACTAGTAAATATTCTCCGACCTTTCGAATAATTATTACTATAATAGCGGCAGTTGGAATGATATTAACTCCTATCTATTTATTATCTATGTTACGTCGAATGTTCTATGGATATAAGTTTTTGAATGTCCCGAATCCTTATTTGAAGGATTCGGGACCGCGCGAAATTTTTATTTTGATCTGTCTCTTTCTACCAATCATAGGTATTGGTCTTTACCCCGATCTAGTTCTATTTCTATACAATGAAAAGGTCGAAGCTATTTTCTATCGATCTTTCTATGAATCGTAAATTTATTAACTTGCAGAGCTATCTAATAGACCTAATTACTTCTTATCTTTATGAGATATTAAAAGAATTAAAATAGAGAGAATTGCTCTCTAGTTCGAGTTATTTCAAGTAGTGATTTTCTACGATTCTATAATCACCCTCTGAAATAACTTGGACGAACTACCTATTGATCTCACTTCTCAATAACATAGAATGACTGTATTGAATCTATCCTACGTTAATTCATCTCATTTATTGTTCTATGCTAAATCAACCATCCATAGCTATGTAAACCTATTCCTAATAGATTAACCCCCAAATAGCAGATCCAAACTATAAAAAATCCTAGAGAAGCCACAATTGCCGGTTTCTCACCTTGCCAACCCCTGTTAATTCTAGTATGTAGATAAATTGCAAATATGGTCCAAGTAATTAATGCCCAAGTCTCTTTTGGATCCCAGCTCCAATAAGATCCCCAAGCCTCATTGGCCCATACTGCCCCAGAAAGAATACCTATAGTTAAAAGGGAAAATCCTAGACCAATAGCACGATAACTCCAATTATCTAATTGGATAATCAATTTCCATTTACGATAATTGCTAAATGGAAAGCAAAAAGGATCTTTCAAATCCTTTTTTTCTTGGTCGTATAAATACCAATTTTTATTAGGAAGGAAAGATCGTAAAAAGGAATTGTCCGCACTAAGAAGAATCTTTCGATTTATTCGGAACGTAATGATCAAAAAAGCTATTGATGATAGGCATCCACATAAAAGAGTTGCATAGCTGAGCAATATCATACTTACATGCATCATTAACCAATGAGATTGTAAAGCGGGTACTAGCATTGCAGACTGCTGCATTTTATCCGGAAGACCTAAAGTAGCAAAACCATGAGTTAACATAGCACTTGGCGCGGTTATTGCACCTAACCACCAAACAGCCTGGCCCCGTACTTCTATAACTATATGAATCATGGAAGAAATCCATGAAAGTAACATGAATGACTCATACAAATTACTTAACGGTAAATGTCCCGAATAGAGCGAACGAGTAACTAATACTCCCGTTATACAAATAAACGTCACTATCATGCCCTTTCCTCCCGAACTACTTAGTTCTTCACTTTGATAAACTAAGGTTCCCCAATAAATGAGAGTGACAACAAAAGTCAGAGAAAAAGAAACATGAGCTGATATATGTTCTAGAGTGCTTAATATCATAATAAACCCATTTCTTAATTTGATTTTGAATAGAATCAATGATAAAAAATAAAATCGATTGATATGTCATTAATCATATCGACATAGATCGAACAGTGGTAGTCATTTACTCTATAGGTATTCTATAAGTAATCTATGGGGATTCTATAGGGAAGGGATTGAATCCATGGTATCTTATTACCAATAATGCCGCCACTCGGATTCGAACCGAGATGCTCTAGCACTGCTTCCTAAGAGCAGCGTGTCTACCAATTTCACCATGGCGGCTTGGTATTGTCTAGTCAATATATTATACTATTTTTCCGAGATTGTTAATGGGAATATGTATAAAAGAGTAATTGTTATCAGCAATGTCCGAATGTCAGTTCGGACATTGAATATTAAATGTTATGTTGGTTGTTTTAACGGAGCATGGCGCAGTTTGGTAGCGTGCCATCTTGGGGTGATGGAGGTCGCAGGTTCAAATCCTGTTGCTCCGAAACGAACGGTAAACAAAATTGTATTTATTTAATAGGTTCTGCCATTGAACAAATATATAACTAAAAAACTAAAAATGATCGCAATGGAATAAAAACAACTAGATTTTGAACATGGAAGAACGAGAAAGGAGAAGGGTTTTATATTTAAAAATGACTTTGTCATCGTAATGATTCATTCGGTCGAAAAATAACAACAATATTGGATAAAAATAAAAACTAGGATGAATTGAATTAAATATCTTTTCTATTCTTATTTGATCAATTGTCTGCACAATTGGACCTTAGAGATTGCGATGTGAATAGGGAGGTCGACATCCCATCCCCATATAAGATCGCAAGAATATAACAGGCTAGCTAATCCTTTTAGCTAAGCTAATGAAATGGGGTTGAATCATTTCATTTGATTACTAATATGTCCCTATGTCTGTCTAAAATGGTCTTGGCATTACATGATTATCACAGTAGAGATACAAAAAATATTAGCTGTGAGTCATCTTAAATAATTTAAGCACTCCTTCCTATCTGACTATAAAGGAAAGAATGAATGATTTCATACTTAATCACGAAGGATGAATCGGTTAATCTGGAACTAAAAACTACAAATGATTTATCATCATTAGAGCATCGCTCCGATGATACATCTAGCAGACCAAAATAAACAAGCGCTTCTATGATTAACCATAGGTTATGTGGTTACTACGTTTCAATCAAGTTTCTTTTCGGCATAGATAGAATGAAATTTTCATAGCTACCAGCTACATATAATGGCAGAGTTGATCCGGGATTATTAAAAAGAACACTGCACTTTTATCTTTTTCCAGTGGGAAAGGAAAAAAGGATGGAGGAATGGTTGATAAACCCCCTATCTTCAAAATTGGTCGAAGAGAACGGCTGTAGTAGAACTAATTTATGACCGTGTCCCTTTTGCCCGACCACCCTTCCAACCAAGTATCTCTACCTCGAGAGAGAAAAAAAGGTTTCCATCGCTGGTTTCCAGAGTCTTAGAGGGTGTAGTATATTTGCTGGTGTTACGCATCCACCAATTCATTGCTGGATCTATATTTTATTTGGATGATCCAGAGGATGAGTCCTCTGCTGTGAAAGAAAAACCCTTGGCTGATCTAGAAAGCGAAAGCTCAGGAAAATGCTTTAAATCACCGTTAACTAAAGAAAAAGTTTTTGCTGCGGCCCGATATGCTTTTCCCTTCCAAATATTGTTACGGATTTTTTTTTTAGATTTAGAGGTACGCTTCTTTGGAACTGCCATAATGAATAATATAAACTAGTTTTAATTCATTTATCTAGTTCGATGTGAAGGACATGTATGTACTTAGTAATACGATATAGTTTTTTCTAAAGGAAAGAAACTTTAATAAAGATCTAACTCCCTCAATTATTTAAAATTGAAATAAGTAATGACTCACCTTCTTTTGGTTAATCCGTTCCCACCTCCCCATATTTTTACAAATGGGTGGAATCTATTACAAATCAAATCCAAATTGTATTTATTGTTCAATGTATTTGCGCCTTGTTGTTCTTCTAGAACACATCTTATAAAGGATCACTTAATCTTTTAAATAGTTTAAGTTAGATATAATATCTAACTAACTCCCGCATTTTTTAAGCGGAGATGTACCGGATTAGTAGTAGGAGATCCACGACAGCAATTAAGTAATACTTAATTGCTGAATACAATTTTATTCTTAATTATGGCCATATGACCCTAAGGAGTGACGGATATAAAAAAAATAAATCAAATTCTTGTTAAGCAAGCTCCATTATAAATTTCATCTGCAGTATAAGAAGTTTTGTAAATTGTATCTTTAGTTAACTAGATTATATAAAATCATTCAAATATAAATGTTGTGTGTACACAACTATCTTTATAATATGAGTACCTAGACTGAAAAACAGGAACTAGAGTTCCTTCTTGCCCATCTGACAAATATTTGAAGTATCAGTATTTGATCGGTTCAAATCTGGTATTTGCATAAAAAAGATGAAAAAATATCAAAGGAATATGAAATCAATGGGATCCCATCTCATATTGTATCTTCTTCCTGGTGTGCGTGCAACCTCTTCTTTTTTTTTTTTATTCTTTTTAGGATCTAGTGGATTGGAAACCAAGAATGTGGAATATTAAAATATTTCGAATAATGATTTGATTTTCTTATGGAATTTCTATATAAATATGCTCGGATCGTGCCTTTCCTTCCGCTTTCAGCTTCTGTACCAATAGGATTAGGATCCTTATTTTTTCCGGGAACAACGAAGAGTCTTCGTCGTACATGGGCTCTTATTAGCATTTTTCTGCTAAGCATAGCTATGTTTCTTTCTTTCAATCTGTTCTTGCAACAAATTACCGGCGGTCCCATCCATCGATATTTCTGGTCCTGGATCATCAACAAGAAGTTTTCGTTAGAGTTGGGTTACTTGGTTGATCCACTTACTTCTATTATGTTAGTTTTAGTTACAACAGTTGGAACCATGGTTATGATCTACAGTGATCATTATATGTCTCATGACAAAACGTATGTGAGGTTTTTTGCTTATCTCAATTTTTTCAATGCTTCTATGCTGGGACTAGTTATTAGTCCTAATTTAATACAAATATATATTTTTTGGGAATTAGTGGGAATGTGTTCCTATTTATTAATAGGTTTCTGGTTTACGCGACCCAGTGCGGCTAATGCTTGTCAAAAAGCATTTATAACTAACCGTACGGGGGATTTTGGACTCTTGTTAGGAATCTTAGGTTTTTATTGGGTCACGGGTAGTTTCGAATTTCAATATTTGTACGAAAAATTAAATGAATTGATTGCCGTTGATGGGGTTCGTTCATTCTTTGTTACTTCGTGTGCTTTTCTCTTATTTTTAGGTCCAGTAGCCAAATCTGCACAATTCCCACTTCATGTATGGTTACCTGATGCTATGGAAGGACCTACTCCTATTTCGGCTCTTATACATGCCGCTACTATGGTAGCAGCAGGAATTTTTCTTGTAGCTCGATTGTTTCCTCTTTTCAGAGCTCTACCTTTAATAATGAATCTTATCTCTTGGATAGGTGGAATAACAGCTCTATTGGGAGCTACTATGGCTCTCGCTCAAAAAGATCTTAAAAGAGGCTTGGCTTATTCCACTATGTCTCAATTAGGTTATATGATGTTAGCTCTAGGTATAGATTCCTATCAAATCGCTCTGTTCCATTTGATTACACATGCTTATTCTAAGGCATTATTGTTTCTAGGATCTGGATCAGTGATCCATTCCATGGAACCCATTGTTGGATATTGTCCCGATAAAAGTCAGAATATGGCTCTTATGGGTGGTTTGAGGAAATATATGCCAATTACAGGCATTACTTTTCTTTTAGGGACACTTTCTCTTTCTGGTATTCCACCTTTTGCTTGTTTTTGGTCCAAAGACCAAATTCTTAGTGATAGTAAGTTATATTCACCCATTTTCGGGGGGATAACTTGGTTCACAGCAGGGTTAACTGCCTTTTATATGTTTCGTATGTATTTACTTACTTTTGAAGGAGACTTCCGTATAAATTTAGTTAATTTATATAACAACCATATTACATTATATTCAACTTCTATGTGGGGAGAGGAGGAATCCAGGACATTCAGTAGAACGAGAGTGGATTCTATGTCTAATCAAATTACAGTAAAGAATAACTCCTTCGCCAAAGAAACATTTAAAATTTCGAATAAGATGGAAGCCAAAAAGAACAGGGGGTTAGTTGTCACTTATCCTTTCTTCCATAAAGGATATTTTGCATATCCGAAAGAATCGGGCAAGGCAATGCTATTACCTTTAGTGTTTTTAGGAATATTTACTCTGTTTGTTG